AAAAGTATAAGGTTTTGTCACCTCTCCAACTATCTCTCTATTAGGTAGGATTTTTGTGGCCCAAGCACTTATTTGTTTAGGCGAAACTGATCCGATTCTGAGTTGTTGATGTTTATACTGATCGATCATAGAAGAAAAATTCTAAATTATTCCGATTAAGCTTCCATCCTTTTAATCTGGAAGGTTTTTTCAGATACAAGGAAATTATTCAGTTCCAGAGCCAAAGATCGTAGTTCTCGAACGAGTAGTCGAAAAGATTCTGGAGCATCTTCGGGGTTAAGTATTGTTCCCCCAAGGATCATAGTACCAAGTACTTCCTGGCGAGCTTTAATATGATCCGATTTATAAGTAAGCATCTCTTGTAAAATATGAGCAACACCAAATCCTTCTAGAGCCCAAACTTCCATTTCTCCTACTCGCTGTCCTCCTTGCTTAGCTCTTCCTCGAAGAGGTTGTTGAGTAACAAGCGCATAATGTCCACTAGAACGTCCATGGATTTTATCATCAACTTGATGAATTAATTTCAATATATAAGGATTTCCTATTATAACCGGTTGTTCAAAAAGATCCCCTGTTCTTCCATCAAATATTCGACTCTTTCCCGGATACTCGGGTTCAAATATCCACGGCTTCGCTGTTTGTTTACTGGCTTGATATAATTCAGAAAACACTAGTTTTCTCGAAGCCTCTTGTTCATATCTCTCATCAAATGGTGCTATTCGATAATGTCTATCTACCAGAACTCCCGCTAACCCGAGCGAACATTCAAAGATCTGTCCTACATTCATTCGTGAAGGTACTCCTAATGGGTTAAAGACCATATCAATGGGTATTCCGTCTTGCAAATAAGGCATATCTTGTCTAGGCAAAATTTTGGAAATGATACCCTTATTTCCATGTCTTCCGGCTACTTTATCGCCAACTTTTATTTCACGTTTCTGTAAAATATATACATGAATTGTTTCTGGATTATAACTAGAGCCCCCCTTTTTATGGATCCATCTCACATCAATAACTCGACCCCTACCACCTATAGAGAGTTTTAGACAAGTTTCTTTGGATGTAGATACCTGAATTCCAAGTATGGCTCGTAATAATCTATCTTCGGGGGCATACGAAGATTCTTTTGCCATCTGAGGTGTTAATTTACCTACCAAAATATCACCTGTTTCTACCCACGAGCCCAACTTCACAATCCCGTTTTTGTCTAAATTGCGGAGTAAATAGGCTTCTAAATGCGGTATTTCACCAGTGACCCTTTCGGGTCCTTGACTTGTCACATAAGTCTGAATTTCATATTTACGTATGTGAAAAGAAGTATAAATATCTTCATATACAAGACGCTCACTAATGAGTACCGCATCTTCAAAATTGTAACCTTCCCACGGCATATAAGCCACTAATACGTTTTTTCCCAAAGCTAATTCGCCCCCAACTGTAGCAGCACCATCTGCTAAAATTTGTCCCTTTTTAGTGCACTTACCCCCCAGAATCCGGGGTTTTTGGTGCATACAAGTATTTTTATTGGAACGTTGATACATAACTAATGGAATGCTTTGAGTCTCCCCATTACCTGAAAAAATGATCTTATCAGTATCGGTATAAATAATCTTTCCCTCATGTTCGGCTATAGCGAGAACCCCCGAATCTAGGGCCGCTTGACGTTCCACCCCAGTTCCAACAATGCATTTCTCGGACTGAGAAAGCGGAACTGCTTGACGTTGCATATTAGAACTCATTAAAGCGCGATTTGCATCGTTGTGCTCGATAAAAGGAATTAGGGAAGCTCCAATAGAAAAATATTGGAACGGAAAAATACTTCGAAAACGAACCTGTTCCCATGCAATAGTCAGGAATTCTTGACGGTATCGAGCCGGAACAACCTGTTCTTCCTGAATACCTTGATTCAGTGCCAAAAAATTATCGGTGGATACCTTATAGTATTCATCCCGACTTGGGGATAAAAAAAGCATCTGTACCTTTGTTGATCTCTCAGAAATTTTATAAAAAGGGCTTTCTAGAGACCCCAAAAGACCAATTCTTGCATGAATTGCTAAGGATCCAATTAGTCCAACATTAATTCCTTCGGACGTGTCAATTGGGCAAATACGCCCGTAGTGACTAGGATGGATATCTCGTATCCGAAAACTAGCCGTACGCCCTGTCACTCCTCCAGGGCCCAAATAACTCAATTTTCGACCATGAACTATTTGTGTCAATGGATTAGTTCGATCCAAAACTTGGGATAATGGGTGTAAACCAAAAAAAGATTCATAAGTCGTTGTTAATGGAGTTGTAGTTACTAAATTCTGAGGAGTAGGTATTAATTTATGCCGAATTACTCCACATATAGTTCCTCGAACCACATTTTCTAAACGAACCAGAGCCAATCCGAATTGATCTTGTAAGAGATCTGATACAGAGCGAATACGTTTATTTTTTAAATGATTCATATCATCAAGTGTACCCATTCCAAATTTCATTCCAATCAAATGATCCGTGGCTGCCAATATATCACGCGGTAACAAAAACGTATTGTTTTGGGTTATATCAAGATTAAGTCGACGGTTCATATTTCGTCGACCAATCCTTCCTAATTCGCATTTTTGTTGAAAAAATTTTTTTTGTAATTCTTTACATAAAGATTCCGAAAATACCGGGTCTCCTCCTACACAAGCAAATTGTTGATAAAACTCTAAAATGGCATTTTCCTTTAACCCCAAAATTTTTTTATCTTTATCATTCAAGAAAGACAAAAAAATTTCTGGGTAGCAAACATTATCCAGAATTTCTTTTAGATTTGAACCCATAGCTGATGATAGAACTAGAATAGATATTTTCTGTTTCCTACTCACACGAGCCCATAGCCTTGCTTTTCTATCAATCTCTAATTCTGATCTTCCTCCCCAATCTGATATTATGGTGCCAGTATAGACCGAAATTCCGTTATGGCCCAATTCTGCCCGGTAATAAATACCGGGGCTTTGCAATATTTGATTGATCACAATTCTGTATATTCCATTTACTATAAAAGTTCCCAGGGAATTCATGAGAGGAATGCTTCCGATTAAAATTGTTTGTTCTTGCATATCCCGGCTGGTTTTCCAAATTAATCCTGCGGATACATATAACTCGGAAGAATATGTAAGTGATTTATACACAGCAGCCTTTTCTTTTATCACGGGTTCTACCAATTGATATGTCTCCACAAATAATTGAAATTCAATTTCTTGATCTGTATCCTCCATTTTTGGAAACTTATAAAGCTCTTCCGGTAAGCCCTGATCCATGAACCGACAAAATCCTTCAAATTGTATCTGATTAAACCCAGGTATTGTAGACATCAGCTCATTTCCCTCTCGTAACATTTGAACCCAATTCCTCATTTGTTTAAAAATCCCAGTTTTGGATCATTCTTTATTGAATCATATCAATCGATCTAGCTCGGATGGAATCTATATTCTGTTTACTAAATCACATAAAATTTGACACTAAAATTCCATATATCATGTATGAAATACCTATGAACGAAGGAATACAGAAAAATTACTATTTTGCGGAAAGCGGAAAAAAGATCTATTTGAGTACTATTCTTAATATACCCTTGTATTGTAAAGCAAAGCGGGTTCGAGTTAGTAAATAAGAATTTTCAATTTAAATGCGTGCCCCGATATCTAATCTATATTTCGTATATAAGATACGCAATTGTCTGTGTAATTTCTGTTATGGTTCCGGGGTTTACATATATGTATAATTGTTGTTATAATTGAAACTGATAAAAAGAAAAATGAAAATCGAAATAAATACTTTTTTTTTAGACGCAAAAATAATGATTATTTATCATTTGAATTTTCTTATGTCATTAGGGAAACATGATTTGAAGTCAAAATATAAGACTCGTTCATGAATTCCAAAATAGTTAATGGGTCCAATTTCTTATGAGTTTTGACTTTTGGGACTGAAAGCCTATATTTTTTTGTATGGATCGAATTTTAAAAAAGTAAAAGCTTTTTGTTAGTAGGAAGGGAATTAAGGAAATGGGGTATATAAAGGATTAAAAACGCAAGTACAATAAAAAAAAGTTCAAAAATTCATCCCCAAAAGGTAAGATTTGTATATATATATTTTTTTGGCGGCATGGCCGAGTGGTAAGGCGGAGGACTGCAAATCCTTTATTCCCCAGTTCAAATCCGGGTGTCGCCTGATTCTAAAAAAAATGGATCCTAATCCCTTAGAGTCTCTTGATACGTACTTGATTCTAAGCATCTAGTGGGGGGGGGTAAATCTTTGTATCGAAAATTAAATAACAATTTTTTTGACTCTGTACCATTGATTTCACTATTGATTTCACTATTATTAGTAATAAATAATGGAAAAATTCCTTCATATTCATAGAAATAGGGGACATAATTTACATGGATATTGTAAGTCTCGCTTGGGCTGCTTTAATGGTAGTCTTTACATTTTCTCTTTCACTTGTAGTATGGGGAAGAAGTGGACTCTAGAAAAACGACTTACCTTAGCTAATTTTAACTAAATTGAGTTTTTATTTTAGTTCAGGAATCAAATAAATTCATCACTCCATAAAGTTTTTTAAAAGATACTAATGTCAATCAAACAGATATTTCGAAAATTACCATGTTAGGCTTTTTTTTTAGCAATTTTAGATTATAGGAAATTTATTTCAAATAAATTTTGACTCAATTTCGACGAACAGGTTCTGATCCAAATTTTATAGGGAGGGTGGGGAACAACAGACCTTTCTTTTCCTTATGTTTTATCCTCATAAAAAACGGCTAAGATAAATATTTTATATTAGTTAGTTAGTAGAATATTAATCAGATATATACTTTGTAGTTGTTCAACAAAAATAGACACATAATTAGATCTTGGTTCCGAGGAGTTGCAGATTGGATACTTAGTGCTTGTTTTCTCATTTTATAAAATTTCTGCTTTATCGACCCATTTCATATCCTGGTTTAAGTGTTAAATTAAAATAATGTGCGATACTTTATTTTCGAAATTCGATGAAGTTTCCATACCATAGAAATAGAATTGGTTTGATCATATATCAACCAGTCAATTCATTTTTTCTTGGGTTGAGGATGCTAAAAAAAAGGATTAAATTTATATTGATACATACCTTTGTTTCTTTTATTCTTTCGGTGGATACTCCGATTTTTTTGGAATAATTCGAAAACTAATAATTTGAACTGTAAAATAAAAGTAAGAGTCGCCTTTAGATTATTTTGGATGGATCAAAATTAATCCAATAGAAGCAGCAAAAAAATAGAATTAGGATCAATATCTACATAAAATATCTGGGGATACATATTAGAGATTAGTCAATCTTTAATTAAGTCTGTATCTTTAGTATATTCCAACTTTATACACGACAAAAAAACGAAAAATCTAATAATAAATAGTATAGTATGGTAGAAAGAAATTTCTATTTCTTTCTACTATACTAATCAAATCTAATCAAATACTTATGATTCTAGCCTGCTTGCTCATTTTTCAGTTAACAAAAGAAATTTGAATACGTTTTTTCCATTTTACAACCGTTGATAAAGAACGAAGAAGTCAAGTTTAAGTCAAACTAATCATTTTGGCTGACCGTTTTTACATAAATGATAAGTAGAAAAGCAGTAGGAACTAGAATGAAGAGCGCAGTAGCAATAAATGCAAGAATATTGACTTCCATAATTTCATCGTTTTTTTAGTTCGCAATAACTCGGGATTTGATCCCATAGAGATGATTAAAAAAAGTCACCTGTAAATTCAATGGAATGAAGTCCCTTTTGATGATATTGAATCGGATTAATATCATGAATAACAATATCTGAACTATCATATTAATTCGCCGTCGCAAATTGAATAGTATAACAAATAGGTGAATCTTTTATCCATACTGAATAACAAAATATATTATAAAATTCGTGATTTAATCCATTTTTGACCATAAACGACAGTTTTCTTTGTATAATCAATCATCTAACGAAGTCTCATCTGACCACTTTTCTTTTTATTTTACATTTCCATTGGTTACAAAAAAACGAAAAATAAATAAAATAGAAGAAAAGCGGACAAAAAAGATTAAGGGGTTAAGTTCTAAAATACCTTTTTTTTAGCATAAAAAAAGGCGAATCCTGGTACAAAATACAAAAAATCGAATCTAATAGTGTATAAAATTCATTATTATTTTTTTTTAGGTGTTTGCTTTTTTTTTAGAACTCAAATTCAAGTCTAAACTTAATCATTTTTTTTCTAAATGAAAATAAAAAATATTCTTCATTACAAGGGGTCTAAAAAAAAGGATAGTATCCTTCTTTGATCTTTCTTATTGGATCCGTCGGGACTGACGGGGCTCGAACCCGCAGCTTCCGCCTTGACAGGGCGGTGCTCTAACCAATTGAACTACAATCCCAAGGAACTAAGGTATACAATATCTTTTTTTTCATTTGATTCAAAATATTTTTAGTTCTCATTTTTAGTTGTAACAGAGAAGGGAGTTATAAGTGATATATTGATCTCTGCAAGAATATGTGCTTGAGTGCGAACAACACGAATTACTAGTAAATAAAAAAAGGGTCAAAAATCTTTAACTAAAACGAAAAAAACAGGTTTTCTTTTATCACTATAGTATGAATCTAGATAAAAATTTCCCGGAAAAAAGAAATTTAATAGAGCAAGAAAATAAATGAAAAACATAAATTTGGACTCTTTTATTACGCGTATCGTCCATTTGGAGAGGACAAATATCTTCATCTCATAGTAGGTGAGAGAGTTTTTGGGCCGAGCTGGATTTGAACCAGCGTAGACATATTGCCAACGAATTTACAGTCCGTCCCCATTAACCGCTCGGGCATCGACCCAGGAAGAATCTATTCTTCTATTTTTTGATTAGACTTATTTTATTGATCATCCATGAGCAATTTCCTTTTGTAGTACCCTACCCCCAGGGGAAGTCGAATCCCCGCTGCCTCCTTGAAAGAGAGATGTCCTGAACCGCTAGACGATGGGGGCATACGTACCCAACAGCCATCATACTATGTTCATAGTATGAACAGTTTTTTGAAATTGTCAATATAATCTTAAAGATTATTTATTTATATTAATTTTAATTATATTATTATTACTATAATAAATCTAAAAAGAATTCGATTCAAGGGATCTTTCCGTCTTACATGATTACATCAAATTTTTTGAATAATTCATTCAAACCATTCGATATTCAACCTATAAACGAGAAAACGAGAAAAAAATCCGCTCGCATTTTTTATTCATTTCGAATTTTCTTATTATTATATATAATATATAAGATAAGATCAAGATTAACTTTAAACCATAAAATAAACATATATTTTATATAAATAAAAAAAGGGCCCTTTTAACTCAGTGGTAGAGTAACGCCATGGTAAGGCGTAAGTCATCGGTTCAAATCCGATAAGGGGCTTTTGCGGTTAAAAAAAATGCCATCATATTTAAACGGGGAATAGA